TCTGATATCTTCGTATCCGAGAATCAACAAATTCCACCCCGCATTGTTCACAAAATTGCTTTTCAGCTCCAATCACTCGATAATTTCCACAAGCACAAAATCCACTTTTTATGGGCCCAGAGATTCTTTCACAAAACAATCCATCTTTTTCCGGTTTATTGGTATTATAGCAAAACGTATAGGGCTTTGTCACTTCCCCAACTATCTCTCCATTAGGTAAGATTTTGTTGGCCCAAGCCTTTATTTGTTGAGGAGAAACTAGTCCAATTCGAAGTTGTTCATGTTTATACCGGTCAATCATAGAATAGAAATTCTGATTCATTCAGATCAAGCTTCCTTCCTATCAATCTGGAAGTTCTTCTCAGATACAAGGAAATGATTCAGTTCTAGAGCTAAAGATCGTAGTTCTCGAACGAGCAATCGAAAAGATTCTGGAGCATCTTCTGGGTTAGATACTCTTCCTCCAATGATCGTAGCACCAAGTACTTCTTGACGAGTTCTAATATGATCAGATTTATAAGTAAGCATCTCTTGTAAAATATGAGCAACACCAAATCCCTCTAGAGCCCAAACTTCCATTTCTCCTACTCGTTGTCCCCCTCCCTTCGCCCTTCCTTTAAGGGGTTGTTGTGTAACAAGTGCGTAATGTCCACTAGAACGTCCATGGATTTTATCATCAACCTGATGAATTAATTTTAAAATATAGGACTTTCCTATTAGAACAGGTTGTTCAAAAGGATTTCCTGTTCTTCCATCAAATATTCTGCTTTTTCCCGGATATTCAGATTCAAATACCCATGGATTTTTTGTTTGCTTACTGGCTTCATATAATTCGGAAAACACTAGTTTTCTCGAAGCTTCTTGCTCATGTCTCTCATCAAAAGGGGCTATTCTATAATGTCTCTTTAGCAGATCCCCCGCTAACCCGAGCGAGCATTCAAATATCTGTCCCACATTCATTCGTGATGGTACTCCTAATGGGTTGAAGACCATATCAACAGGTGTTCCATCTTGCAAATAGGGCATATCTTGTCTAGGCAAAATTTTGGAAATGATACCTTTATTCCCATGTCTTCCAGCTACTTTATCACCTACTTTGATTTCACGTTTCTGTGAAATATATACACGAATCATTTCTGGATTAAAACCGGAACCCTCCTTTCCCTTTTTCCGGATCCATCTCACATCAATAACGCGACCTCTTCCCCCTATAAGTAGTTTTAGAGAAGTCTCTTTTGCAGTTGATACCTGAATTCCAAGTATGGCTCGTAATAATCTATCCTCTGGAGCATACAACGATGCCGTCTGAGGCGTTAATTTACCTACTAAAATATCACCCGTTTCTACCCAAGATCCCAGCATCACAACTCCATTTCTGTCTAAATTGCGGAGTAAATGAGCCTCTAGATGCGGTATTTCCTTAGTGATTCTTTCAGGTCCTTGGCTTGTCACATGAGTCTGAATTTCATATTTCCGGATGTGAAAAGAAGTATAAATATCTTCATAGACCAGACGTTCGCTAATTAGTACTGCGTCTTCAGAATTGTAACCTTCCCACGGCATATAAGCTACTAATACGTTTTTTCCTAAAGCGAGTTCCCCGCCAACTGTAGCCGCACCGTCCGCTAAAATTTGTCCCTTTTTAATGCATTTACCTCGCGGAACCTGAGGTTTTTGATGCATACAAGTATTTTTGTTGGAACGTTGATAGATAACTAATGGAATACTTATAGTAGTGTCCCCATTACTTGATAAAATGATCTTGTGAGGATCAGTATAAATGATCTTTCCCTCGTGTTCCGTTATAGCGGAAACCCCCGAATCTAGAGCCGTTTGGCGTTCCAGTCCAGTTCCAACAATGCACCTCTCGGACTGAGAAAGCGGAACTGCTTGGCGCTGCATATTAGAACTCATTAAAGCCCGATTCGCGTCATTATGCTCGATAAAAGGAATGAGGGAAGCTCCAATAGAAAAATATTGGAAGGGAAAAATACTTCTAAGATGAATCTGTTCCCATGCAATAGTCAGGAACTCTTGACGGTATCGAGCTGGAACAACCTGTTCTTCCTGAATACCCCGATTCAAGGCCAAAGAATTTCCCGCTGCTACCATATAATATTCATCTCTATTTGGTGATAAATAAAAAATCTGTGCCTCTTTTGATCTTTCAGATATTTCATAAAATGGACTCTCTATGAATCCCAAATGGCCAATCCTCGCATGAATGGCTAAGGATCCAATAAGTCCAACATTGATTCCCTCGGACGTGTCAATTGGACAAATACGTCCATAGTGGCTAGGATGAATATCTCGTATCCGAAAACTAGCGGTTCGCCCCGTCAATCCTCCAGGACCCAAACAACTCAATTTTCGCCCATGAACGATTTGTGTCAATGGATTAGTTCGATCCAAAACTTGAGATAAAGGATGTAGGCCAAAAAACGATTCATAAGTAGTTGTTAATGAAGTTGAAGTTACCAAATTTTGAGGAGTCGGTATCAATAATTTATGTCGAAGAGCTCGACATATAGTTCCTCGAACCACATGTTCTAAACGAACAAGAGCCAGTCCGAATTGATCCTGTAACAGATCCGCTATAGAACGAATACGTTTATTTTTCAAGTGATTCATATCATCAAGTGTACCCATTCCAAATTTAATTCCGATCAAATGATCCGCTGCAGCCAATACATCTCGTGGTAACAAAAATGTATTGTTCTGAGGTATATCAAGATTCAGTCTCCGATTCATATTTCGTCGACCAATCCTTCCTAATTCACATCTTTGTTGAAAAAATTTCTTTTGTAATTCCTTACATAAGGACTCAGAAAATACCGGATCCCCGCCTACACAAGCAAATTGTTGATAAAATTCCAAAATAGCATTTTCTTTTGACCTAATCTTTTTTTTCTCCTTATCATTCGGGAAAGACAAGAAAATTTCAGGGTAACAAACATTATCTAGAATTTCTCTTAGATTCGAACCCATAGCTGATGATAAAACTAGAATAGATATTTTTTGTTTCCTACTCACACGGGCCCATACCCTGGCTTTTCTATCAATTTCTAATTCCGATCTTCCTCCCCAATCTGATATTATAATGCTGGTATAGACAGAAATTCCGTTATGGTCCAATTCTGAACGGTAGTAAATACCAGGACTTTGCAATATTTGATTGATCACAATTCTGTATATTCCATTTACTATAGAGGTTCCCAGGGAATTCATTAGAGGAATGTTTCCAATAAAAACGGTTTGTTCTTTCATATCTCTACAGGTTCTCCAAATTAATCCCGCGGGTACATATAATTCAGAAGAATATGTGAGTGATTCATACACAGCATCTCTTTCATTTATCAAGGGTTCTACCAATTGATATCTTTCTCCAAATAATTTAAATTCACATTCTTGATCTGTATCTTCAATTATTGGAAACTTATGAAATTCTTCCGTCAAGCCCTCATTAATGAACCTAAAAAATCCCTCAAATTGGATCTGACTAAATCCAGGTATTGTGGGCATTCCTTCATTTCCATCATTCCGAAGCATTTCAATTTTAAGTTTCCTGTTTATCGAAAAAATCCCATTATTAGCTCACTATTTATCGAACCATACGGATCGATCTAGCAATGATGGAATGTATATTCTGTTTACTGAATCACATGAAATCTTAGCCAACCCCATATATCGTATGAATGGAAATGAGACAGAGGAATGAAGAGCATTTTCGACGCAAGTTCGAATTTGCGAAAGGTACAAATAGAAATGAATTGATAAAGCATTCCTGGAAAAATTCTGTCACTTATACAGGAGTTTGATATTCCCTATCAAAATTAATCCAATTTCTACCTATTATTATGATATTACATATTACGATCAGATTTATTGGGTACCAAAAGAATAAATGGATTCGGGATGAAATCGAATCTCTATGAATGAGATAAAGAAAGACAGGAGAAATATAGAGTTTCCCTTTTTAGCATACTTAATTTAATTATTAATTAATATGAATTTTCTTTCATGATTTCATGTTCCAAAAATTTTTCGGATTCTTTTTTTGCTAGTAGAATCTATAGAATATGATTGAATCGCGTAATAGGAGTAATAGGCGTAGTATTTATTAAGTACATGCCGATATAGCTATCTACCCATCTGCATATCACATCTTTTATACTAATTTCACTTGTGGTAACAGAGGTCATATATCATAATTCCTATTTTTGCATTTTCTATATGCACTAGAAAAAAAAGCACGACAATTCCCTATAGGGATATGGGATATGTACATAAGAAAGACCCGCCCCGGTATCTGTGTAACAATTTCTGTTTTGGGGGGGGGGGTGAGGGGTTGACATATAGACATATATATTGTTATAATTGATTGTTATATGTTATCATTGAAATTGAAAAAGATTGATTATTGAAAATAATTGATACTGATTAGTCATAAAAAATGGGATTTTGTTATGTCATTAAGGAAAGGCAACAATTTGAGATATAAATTGAAGAACCTTTCACTACTTCGAATCGAAACAAATAGTTAAGGGTTCCAATTCAATTTGCCCTGAATTTTTCAGTCTGTGACCAGAAATCTTTTTTTGATCTTATCAATAGAAAGAGAAGGGGAGTTTTTAAGGGGTGTGTTTTGAGATATAACCAATCGAAGAGAATAATTTAAACTGGATCCAATAATTTTAAACTGGATCCAATAATCCAATCCAATAAAAAAAATGAGTAATAGAATAGGGATGGATACTATTTTATTTTATCCATTTTGAATCGGATTTGGTTTGGCGACATGGCCAAGTGGTAAGGCAGGGGACTGCAAATCCTTTATCCCCAGTTCAAATCTGGGTGTCGCCTGATCAACAAAAAAACTTGGGATTTCTTATTCTGCTGATTTAACTCGACGAATTCCGTCCCCGGAGAAGTAAAAGGATAAGCCTATCGATACTTTTTTTTAGAATCTGAGTTTTGGGTGTGGCCCAAACCGGTACAAATAGGGATGATGTAAGTCTTATTTATTAATATGATTGGTTCCGACATTGATTTTATCAATTTGAATAAAATCAATAGTGAGGGTCAATTCTGGGATTCACAACTACGAAAGTCAGAGGTCTGAAATCTTGGTATCAAAAGGTTCTTAAAGGACACTCCTTTTTTGTTCCTAGGATTGAAGAAGAGATTGTACAAAAGACTATCAGGAATTCCTAATTATCTACCACTACTAAAGTTGTGTCTATTGACTCTGTCAGGAATTAGATTGGATGAAATCCATTTAGAAGTTGTGGAAAGGACTGAAAATACTTTGTATCCAGACTCACAAGAATCTCTGAGTACTCAAACATTCAATCAGGATAGTTGGTCAGCTCTTATTCTTTCTTATTCTTATAGTTATAGAGTCAAAGTCAAGGTTGAAAAAACAATTTCTTTACCCGTGTGTAAGGTAGGGGGATTACGAAAAAAAGCAAAGAACGTATGTAATACTGGTGATGGTGTCTCCCCACTCTTTCACAGAAAGAAAAACAGTAAAGTAAGGCTTAGATCAAATAGAAAATAGAGGTATCTGATAGATAATTATCTATCTTGATGGTATATTTTGAGATGTCTTTTGCTTATGAAAAGCAGGTAACAAACAAACAATATTCCATTAGGATAGGAATATTTCTTTGCTATTTCATTTTCCAAGAAAATGTGTGTGTATCCTATTTATACTTAATGCTTCCCGATTCTACCAGAAATCTTATAATCTTGTTACGAGTAGATTCATTGGATTGCTTCATTAATAGCCTTAAGTCAGAATTCTATTTTGACTCTGCGCCATTGATTCTACTATGATTATTGATCAATAATGGAATAATTCCTTTATTTTATAGAGATAGGAGACATAATTCATATGGATATAGTAAGTCTCGCCTGGGCTGCTTTAATGGTAGTCTTTACATTTTCCCTCTCACTCGTAGTATGGGGAAGGAGTGGACTCTAGGGGTACTACTAATTGTTTAATTGATCGTTTTGCGAAATTTGAAAATGAAGAATGTCTCTGTTTCAAAATTATACTGAAATCTGAAATACAGTAATGAATAAGAAAATACAATAATGAAAAATACAATAATGAATAATAACCATTGGATCAAATAATAAATGATTACTATAGTTGAGTTGTATTTCGAAACTCAAATCTACGCATGATAGGAAATTTTTTCCTACCAAATTCTTCCTAAATATTCTATTTTGATATACCAGCTCTTACCAGAATTATGGATATTACAACGAGAAAAAACCAATTTCTGGTTTTTCTTTTTTTCTTTATTTGTTTCCCTCTTTCTTTACTGTTCTAAGAGAACAGAAAGTCGTTCCGCTATCGCTATTCTAATAATCTAATTATATTAGATTACGGCAATACATACTTTCGATTGGAATAGAAGTGACTAGTTGTTGTCCAAAGAGGTTCTACACATACACATAATATAAGATTAGATCTTTCTTCCGTTGAGCGATCCACATATCGCGCATTTCGCCTTTCTCTTTTAGACTCCTACAAAATTTTTATGCTTTTTTTGACTCATCTCATGTCATGTTTAAGCATAAAAAGGTCTACTCTATTAATCTACTCCTTTTCCAAATCTGAAGAAGTTCTCATAGAAGAGAACTCCGCGGATCATTTGTTAATGGATCAAGCAATGAATTCTTGGGATGGAAAATCTAAAAAAAGAAAAAGATTCTTTGGTTTTTGTTTTCTTTTTTTATTTGAATATTTTTTATTTGAATTTTGAATTTCATTTTAATTTATAGTAGATTAGTATCTGCCCATACTATTCTTGTCTTGCTCCATTGATTCTTTTGTTTTGATAGATCTCGGGACCGGGACCTATAACCTATATATATATATTATAAATTCTAAGTAAATTCTAAGAAAACTAGGAATTAGAATAGAAGAATTGGCCTTCGATTATTTTGGATTGATCAAAATACACACACACAAGTAAATGTAGCAAAAAAAATAATCGAATTGGACTGCTATTTTGGTGTACTATTTAGATGTACATTTAATCTATGTACATACATATTGTATATTGATCTAGATATAGGCTTTTTCTCCATAGAAAAGCCTATATCTGTAAACTTTCTATGAATTAATTTGAGAATTAATATGAGATTAATATGAGATAATAAATACTATACATATAGTAGATAGTATGGTAGAAAGAACTATATAGAATTCTTTCTACCATACTATCTCGGTTCAGATGTTATTATACTCAGATACTTATGATTCCAGCCAAATCATTTCATTTAAGACTTGAAATTTGAATCTGTTTCTTTACATTTCTTCAATCATTGATCTAATAATTCAAGTTTCAGTCAAATTAATTATTTTGACTCACTGTTTTTACGTAGATGATAAGTAAAAAAGCAGTAGGAACTAGAATGAAAAGTGCAGTAGCAATAAATGCGAGAATATTGACTTCCATAATCTCATTGTTTTTTTTTTACTTTGCAATAACTCGGGATCTAATCCCATAGAGATGAGAAATTTGATTCCTGTAAATTCAATGGGATGAATTGCATCCTGATGATACTGAATCGGATCAATATTATGAATAACAATATCTGATCTCTCAAATCGATTCATCGTCGAGAATTGAATAGTATAACATAGGAAGATCTTTTATCCATACTAAATCCGAAATGGGATTCCTGATTCAATAAAGAATCCCATTGAATTTTCATCCTTTTCCACTTTTTCTTTTCTAAAAATAATCCTATCGTCTTCCCTATATACTCCTCCTTCGTTATACTTATACATACAATTATGAGGTATTATATGACTGATATTCTATGGATCATACACAGATCCAAAGAAAGAGTAGAAGTGAGATGGAAAAAGGATGGGTTAAGTATTAAGTATAAATATAAAATAAAAGATCTAATATAATTCCAACAAATTTAATAAAAAGGAGCGTTTCTTGGTCTTCTCTTTGATTTGATTAGTATCTCTTTTTCAGTTGGGACTGGAAGGCATACATCCAAAATTTAGTATACAATTTGAATGAAAATGAGATAGATTTTTTCCAATTAGTCATTGAGGATACACAAAGAAAGTCCAAAGTCGGGGCTAGAAAGGGTTGTGTTGTCGTTTAACCCGACAAGTACTCTGCCGAGATAATTATGTTAAGTTCGTTGTGTATTGTACAATAAACGAATACAATTTGTGTATGTACTCCCGGTAAGAATAAAACGAATACAATTTGTGTATGTACTCCCGGTAAGAATAGGGGCACTCTATTCTATTTCATTCATCAAGAAAATCGAAAAAGAAAGTCAGACGAGTATCTCTTAAAATAGTAAATATAGGAATACTACCAATTGTACAAATCTAACGAACCTATTATGTCTCTCCCTTATCAATCGGCACTAGTGGAAGAAATTGAAATTCCCGTATTTGTCTGATGATGAATGCGAAACGAAAAACAAAAGAAATAAGGATCCCTACTGGGGATTAGATCTTGCTCCCTGTCTCCTTTTTCTCGGATCGAATCCTAGTTCGGGACTGACGGGGCTTGAACCCGCAGCTTCCGCCTTGACAGGGCGGTGCTCTGACCAATTGAACTACAATCCCAGCGCCCAGCGAGGTGTATAGTATACATATTCTTAACTTAATGGTTATGGTTTCAAAAACGATTTTCTTCGTCGTATTGTAACAGAGACACGAATGATATACTAACTGAACACATAAATATGGACTATGGACTATAGTAAAAGTAACACGGATTACTAGTAACCCGCATTTTTTTTTATTGCCAAAAATGGATAATAAACCTTTCAATGAGAAAAACGATTTTTCCTTTCTTTGCTTTGATTTGATTAAGTATTATGAATCTAGATCGTTAGAAAGATCAGAACGAATCAAAAAAACATGGTATAGAGAAAAAAATAGACTCTTTTTCTTTTTTCTTTTATGGATCATTCTGGAGGACAAATTGCTTATATCATTGGTTATATCATATTCATGGAATGGAGCGGCGAATTTTTGGGCCGAGCTGGATTTGAACCAGCGTAGACATATCGCCAACGAATTTACAGTCCGTCCCCATTAACCGCTCGGGCATCGGCCCAGGAAGAATTTTTTCTAGGCTTATTGATAAGCCATGATCAACTTCCTTTCGTAGTACCCCTAGGGGAAGTCGAATCCCCGTTGCCTCCTTGAAAGAGAGATGTCCTGAACCGCTAGACGATAGGGGCATATCCGCCCGACCGTCATCATACTATGATGATAGTATGAGTAGTTTTTTAGAATTGTCAAGTAGTTTTTTAGAATTGTCAATATAATCTAATGATATGACTAGACCCGAACACTCTTTTCTACTTTTTTTATGTTATGATTCCATAGAATTTTTGATTTGATGGTTCATGAATGAACCATCCCATACTATTATAGTCAAAGTTTATATAGTGAAAGGGGGTATAGGATTCCGTCAGTTCAGGCAATGGTTGGGCCGACAGAACAGAAAAGGGGGTAAGACCCCACTAAATTTCTTTTCTTCAATTGAACTCATTATCATTAAGTTTAACTTAAAACTTAACTCGTTGCTTCGTTGATTGATTGTTCAGATAAAATATGCCTATCACTATCTCACATTAAGTCAGAAAATTCAAAAACAATAGAAATTTTCTTTTTTACTTTTTTCTATTTTTATAAAAATTCAGTTCAGGGTACGAATACCCTCATCACATAATTCAACAAAATCTATTGAATCTATGTCGATGTCAGATTGGTACATGTATCAATCAAGTGAATCCTTTTTTGATGGGTCAGTAAAAGTAAACAAGCGGAGTCGGTCTTGAAACAATTCACTGCATTATTTTTATAATTTATAATAATTTATATTTATAATTATAAAAATAGAAAATTTAGAAATAATATATTAATTAAAATATTAAATATTAAATAATAATAATTAAATAATAATATATTAATTAAAATATTAAATATTAA